CCCACAATGATTGGCCATACAATCGCTATTCATAACGGAAAAGAACATTTGCCTATTTATATAACAGATAGTATGGTAGGTCACAAATTGGGAGAATTCGCACCTACTCTGAATTTCCGGGGGCATGCGAGAAATGATAAAAAATCTCGTCGTTAATGTTAATCAAAGTGAATATAGGTGCTCATCCGCATTTATTGGTGGGAGGTGAACCTTATGATAAAGATGGAACCCGGGGTAGAAGTATACGCTTTAGGTCAACATATATGTATGTCTGCTCACAAAGCGCGAAGAGTGATTGATCAGATTCGTGGGCGTCCTTACGATGAAATACTTATGATATTAGAACTCATGCCTTATCGAGCATGTTATCCCATTTTTAAATTAGTTTATTCTGCCGCAGCAAATGCTACCCACAATAAAAATTTCAACAAAACGGCTTTAATTATGAGTCAAGCCGAAGTTAACGAGGGCACTATCGTGAAAAAGTTAAAACCTCGAGCTAGAGGGCGCAGTTATCCGATAAAAAGACCTACTTGTCATATAACTATTGTATTGCAAGATATATCTAAAGATAAAAACTTTTTCATATGGTTTAAAAAAAAAGGATGGATATATAAAGAAAAGTATATAGATATTAGACTTAGGTACGAATATATACAATATGAAATGAGACATCGGGGTAGATTGGAATGGGTTAATTACGAGAGCGAGGTGCTATGGGACAAAAAATAAATCCACTTGGTTTCAGACTTGGTACAACCCAAAGTCATCATTCCCTTTGGTTTGCACAACCAAGAAATTATTCTGAAGGTCTCCAAGAAGATCAAAAAATACAGGATTGTATCAGGAATTATGTACAAAAAAATATGAAAATCTCCTCCGTTGTTGAGGGAATTGCACGTATAGAAATTCAAAAAAGAATTGATCTGATCCAGGTCATAATATATATGGGGTTTCCAAAATTGTTAATAGAGGGTAGATCACGAGGAATCGAAGAATTGCAGAGCAATGTACAAAAAAGATTTCATTTTGGAAACCGAAAACTTAACGTTGCTATCACACGAATTGCAAAACCTTATGGACACCCTAACATTCTTGCAGAATTTATAGCCGGACAATTAAAGAATAGAGTTTCATTTCGAAAGGCAATAAAAAAAGCTATTGAATTAACTGAACAAGCGGATACAAAAGGAATTCAAATCCAAATTGCGGGGCGTATCGACGGAAAAGAAATTGCACGTGTCGAATGGGTTAGAGAAGGTAGGGTTCCACTACAAACCATTCGAGCTAAAATTGATTATTGTTCCTATACAGTTCGAACTATTTATGGGGCATTGGGCATCAAAATTTGGATATTTTCAGAATAATGGTCTTTTGGTTATCTTTACGTTCTATCCAGTCTATTCAGCGATGGAACAAAAAATCAGAAACTCTTTCATTGTTTTTTCGTTCAATCAAAAAAGAGCAATTTGAATTCTTCTAATTTGAATTCTATAGGGTTGAATAAAAATTTGATTGACCTTCGGTATAATTGCTATGCTTAGTGTGCGACTCGTTGGTTTTTTTTTATTTAGGGTTAGGTTAGATTATAAAAAAGGGGACCCTCCCCCAGCCCCCAGTATAAACTAATACTATATAGAAATAGAACTAATAACCAACTCATTACTTCGTATTATCTGGATCCAAAGAACCAGTCACTATATGATGTTTCGATCATATCGTTGTAGCAACTGAAATATTTTTTTACATAAAAGATAAATCAATCAGATTATATTATAAGGTTGTGAAGCAAAAATAAATGGATATAGATAAAGGGAAGGGTGAGAGAAAGAGAAAAAGAGAATATCAACGATATATGATTCCAATATGATGTATGGTCTATGAATCATCTCATAAAAGGCAATGTAATAAAGCATAAATAGGGATTCGTCCATAACAGAATTAGTAAAGTAATTAGACGCATCCAAGTCAAAAGAAAAATAAAAAATAATAAAGAGCACCGGACCAATAAAGACTGAGGAAATTGGCTCAGGAACAAATTGAATTAGGAGCTCTATTGCAAAGTTCGGACCTAGCCATTAATAGAGAAGCGATGGGAACGACAGAACCTGTGACTGCAGAAGATTCGATTGAAAACGAATCCTAATGATTCATTGGGTGGGATGGCGGAACGAACCAAGAGCCAATTCATTTATTCTGATATTCTGAGAGGTCGCAGGTCGACCCTACAAATGAAACAGATACGGAAAGAGTAAATATTCGCCCGCGAAAGCTTATTGGATTGTTAAGTTTTGGACAATTCAATAAAGGTCAAAATCAAAATTTATGAATTCAAAAAAAAAAACATTAAAGTATAATAGAAATATGCTTCGAATTTTATATTTTTATATACATTTTATATACATATACAAATACATATACAAACAATACATATACAAACAAGATCTAACAATTCCTGCGTGACAGATTTGATCTCAAAAAATCCCACGATTCAGCGTATTATTCATTAAATACATATATCTTATCTATAATTCTATAATTTTTTTTTTTATCGTTTCATTCGCGAGGAGCTGGATGAGAAGAAACTCTCATGTCCGGTTCTGCAGTAGAGATGGCATTGAGAAAAAACCATCAACTATAACCCCAAAAGAACCAGATTCCGTAAACAACATAGAGGAAGAATGAAGGGAATATCTTATCGAGGCAATCGTATTTGTTTTGGTAGATATGCTCTTCAGGCACTTGAACCCGCTTGGATCACATCTAGACAAATAGAAGCGGGGCGACGATCAATGGCACGATATGCACGTCGTGGTGGAAAAATTTGGGTACGTATATTTCCAGACAAACCTGTTACAGTAAGACCTACAGAAACGCGTATGGGTTCGGGGAAAGGATCTCCCGAATATTGGGTATCTGTCGTTAAACCAGGTCGAATACTTTATGAAATGGGTGGAGTATCAGAAATTGCAGCCAGAGAAGCTATTTCAATAGCTGCGTCCAAAATGCCTATACGAACTCAATTCGTTATTGCGGGATAGGAATGTGTAACCAAAAGAAAGGGCCTTTTTTTGTTATGATGAAAAAACATCTGAGGGTTTTTTATTTCTGAACAAACAATATTTCTTTTTTTTTTTTCACGCAAAGGGCGAAGATAAAAAATGATTCAACCTCAAACCTATTTAAATGTAGCAGACAACAGCGGGGCTAGAGAATTAATGTGTATTCGAATCATAGGAGCTAGTAATCGACGATATGCTCATATTGGTGACATTATTGTTGCTGTAATCAAAGAAGCAGTGCCCCATATGCCTCTACAAAGATCAGAAGTGGTCAGAGCTGTAATTGTACGTACACGTAAAGAACTCAAACGTGACAACGGTATGATAATACAATATGATGACAATGCAGCCGTTGTCATTGATCAAGAAGGAAACCCAAGAGGAACTCGAGTTTTTGGTGCGATCGCTCGAGAATTGAGACAATTGAATTTTACGAAAATAGTTTCATTAGCTCCTGAGGTATTATAAATACTAATAGATGAGACTATGATCTAGCAGGGTATCAGAAATATATTCAATTAATTAGTAGAATTTATTAGTATTAGTAGCTTTTGTCTCACGCATATACCTTTAATTTAATAATATAAAATAGAATAATAATTCATAAACATAAAAAAAGTAGAACATGTTGATTATATCAAAATTCGGAGGCACCGACAATTACAGCTTGTCATGGGTAGGGACACTATTGCCGACATAATAACTTCTATACGAAATGCTGACATGGATAAAAAGGGAACGGTTCGAATCGCATCTACGAATATTACCGAAACCCTTGTTAAAATACTTCTACGAGAAGGCTTTATTGAAAATGTGAGAAAACATCGAGAAAACGAGAAAAATTTCTTGGTTTCAACTCTGCGGCATAGAAGGAATAGGAAAGGACCGTATAGAACTATTTTAAAACGTATCAGTCGACCCGGTCTACGAATCTATTCCAACTATCAACGAATTCCTAGGATTTTAGGAGGAATGGGGATTGTAATTCTTTCTACTTCTCGCGGTATAATGACAGACCGAGAGGCTCGACTGGAAGGAATCGGGGGAGAAATTTTGTGTTATATATGGTAATCTTTCTGGTATCCGAATTGAATCCGCAACTTCCTGTTTGTTTTGTGAAAAAAAGAGGAAGGGCGGGTTGTCTAATATCACTCCTCCTCCATTAGTTGATACTTCAAGGGGGTTATCTGGAATGAAAGAACAAAAATGGATTCATGAAGGTTTAATTACTGAATCACTTCCCAACGGTATGTTTCGAGTTCGTTTAGATAATAAGGATCTGATTCTAGGTTATGTTTCAGGAAGGATACGACGTAGTTTTATACGAATACTACCGGGTGATAGAGTCAAAATTGAAGTAAGTCGTTATGATTCAACCAGGGGACGCATAATTTATAGACTCCGCAACAAAGATTCGAACGATTAGGTGACTTTTGCTACAGTCCTTTCGTTCGGATACAATTCGGGGTTCAAAATTTCAAGAGACTTATTTTCTTCTAAAGAGTAGATTCGTAATTAAGGTAAGGAAAAACAAATTATGAAAATAAGGGCCTCCGTTCGTAAAATTTGTGAAAAATGTCGACTGATCCGTAGGCGGGGACGAATTATAGTAATTTGTTCTAACCCAAGGCATAAACAGAGACAGGGATAATCTTTCTAAAACTAAAAAGGGACTCTCCGAGGTACCCAATGCACAAAAAAACGATCTGTTTTGACATGAAATGGATATATCCGTATATCTCTGACTCTTATTTATGAGATGATAAAATATGACAAAACCCATATCAAGAATTAGTTCACGTAGGAATGGACGCATTGGTTCACGTAAGAATGGACGTAGAATACCAAAAGGAGTTATTCATGTTCAAGCAAGTTTCAACAATACCATTGTAACGGTTACAGATATACGGGGTCGGGTGGTTTCGTGGTCCTCCGCTG